TTATATAGAATCTTTGAAAAAGACTTTCTTTCCTAAGAAAGAAAAACTTACTATCTTTGGGATCTGATCCTACACCGCTGCTCAAGACTTTAGTGGATCAACTCTATTACATAAGTGGATTCCTATTTTTTCTCACATCACGAGATAAGTATATCTACCATCATGACATAAGTACGCAGTTATTATTGTATTGGCCCCAAATTTCGCCAATTGATCTTTACGGTGCTTCCCTTACCAATTAGATTCTTTTTTTATCCATAGAAAAAGTAGCTAGGTATATCTATTTATTTTCTTCATATTTCAACTTTTATGAATATAAAGTTTTTTTCTTTGCTACAGCTGATAAAAATCGTTGTTTTAGACGATGTATATGTAGAAAGCCTTTTTTTGTTTTTCTTTTTTTACTTCTATAGTGAAGATAGTCGCACGTAATGACAGATCACGGCCATATTATTAAAAGCTTGTGGTAAGAATGGATTTCGTTCTAGTGCTCGAAAATAATATTCCAAAGCTTTCGTATGTTCTCCATTACTTGTATGGATAAGACCTATATTATAGAGTATATAACTTCGATCATAAGGATCAATTTCTAGTCGCATAGCTTCATAATAATTCTGTAAAGCTTCTGCATAATTTCCTTCGGATTGAGCTGACATCCGTTACGGTCGCCATTCAATTAAAAGAATCTCCGTTCCAAAACCGTACGTGAGATTTTCACCTCATACGGCTCCTCCCTTATGTGCATAAGGAGAATATACATGAAATCAAAAAGATGAAAATATTCTCATTATGGACTGAGCAGGGCTAGTGTTTTTACAAGAAATCTCTAGCCAACCTTCCTGCAAGAGATCTTTTCTTAATATCAAGGGTGTTGAGACTAGATAACTAGATAGAAATGAGAACTCGAGCAATTTCTTTGTTTTCAACGCCTCCTAATTTCCAGGAATTAGTCACTTCAAACAACCTTCGATGGTTATATTGGTATCCAAAGTACGAACGAGATGGATGTTTGTTGTCCCAACCATTCTTTTAGTCCCGAGCCCAATAAGGAAAGGGGTCATTTCTAACAAGGTTTTCGTGTTGTTGATTCCTAGGTGTAGTGCTTCTTCCCTTATGCTGTCCGTTGGTACTAGTGTAGTGGAGTAGGATTGCCCCATAATACAGAACCTCTAGATATAACCTTTCGCTCAATACTAGAATCTAAGATTGAAACATAGCATCTGAGGTTGCATTAATCGAGGATACACGACAGAAGGAATTGTTCTATTTCCAAACTTCACCTTCAACAAGCGTAGATTTATTTCAAAAATTTTTCCGAATCACATGTCTTTCTCGTAAGACCAAGAGAAAAAAAAGAATCAAATCACACCATCTCTGTAATAGGTAAATGCCTCCTTTTCTCCTGAAGTTGTCGGAATTATTTGCAATAAGATATTGGCTACAATTGAAAAGGTCTTATCAATAAAATTTCCATTTATCCGCGATCTAGGCATAGCTAGCAATCCATTTTATAATTCTTCTCATTCCCTCTCGGGAGAAAATGATCCCACAAAGAAAAGAATTGTACAGTACGAAATAACATAAAAATAGATTGATTTGAAAAAAAAAGATTATGGGCTTTTTATTCCAATTGTTCCTTTTTTATAGGAATCAATAAGAAAAGGTCCAACCCGGTTCGATTTCATCCTAATGTAGTAGTATACCAACGAAGCGAACTATTCCGATTTCGTTGAAGTTACAGATTCAAATAACTCGAGAAATTTGTATTGAATTATGATACAAAGAGGAAAAAATCATTCTATGATGAAAATAGAATAATCACCTCTTTTTTATGTTATGTACATAGCAGGTATACAATCCACTATACAAAATGTTTTATCAATCTAGAATAGAGGGGTGAGGGAAGGGGTTTGTTGTTGAGAATTCTAAAGTCGGAAAGAAATTTGAGAATTTGTAAGGTATGGAATCGTAGTCTATATAGAATTATGATAGAAAGGTATCCATTAACCCTAGTCTAAAAAATCTAGACCTATTAATCAGTTGATTCGTTCTAATTCATTGATTTAATGGATTCGAATCGAATTTCTAGTAGGAGTCGTTTTTGCAAACACAAACCCCCTTTTCATTTTCAAAATTACAAATAAAAAAATTTCGTAAAAAAATAATTGTCTTGAGGTCTCGAAAGATCTTTCTTTACTTTGATGAAAAATTTTCTATTTTTATTTATAATATTTTGTAATATATAGTTCAAATATATAGTTAAAATGGATTGGTCATACTTATCCAATCCAATAATCTAGAATGAAATATGAAGAACTCACTATTCACTTGGTTTTTGATTCATAATCATTATGTAGGAGAGATGGCCGAGCGGTTCAAGGCGTAGCATTGGAACTGCTATGTAGGCTTTTGTTTACCGAGGGTTCGAATCCCTCTCTTTCCGCACCTTCACTTAATAGATCCATTTTATTATTTATTAAAAATACCGGATCAAATAGCA